AATAGGTGGTTCCTTCCCTTAGAACCGTACTTGAGAGTTTCCTACCTCATACGGCTCCGCAGTCAATTCTTTTGGTGTCCCATCTTAATCTACCCTACCCTATACTAACTAAACTCACGCGAATGGAATGAGATTTCTTTTCAATCTATCCCATTTTATCTCGGGTTAACCAGAAGAAGTTAATTACATGAGTTTCCAACTCTTATTTTGACCAATAATAAGTTTTCTCTTTTCTCCCACCTTCCGAAGAATGAAGCATAGGTATCTCCTCCTATCATTAGGATTTTCGGAAAGGTAACTATCTCGGTTTCATATAGAAATTCATATAGAATCTTTGAAAAAGACTTTCCTTCATAAGAAAGAAAGGACTTACTCTCTTTGGGATCTGATGCTACACCGCTGCTCAATACCTTAGTGGATCAACTCTATTACATAAGTTAATTCCTAACTTTGACTCCTATCATGACATAAGTAAGCAGTTCTTATTGTATCGGCCAAAAACCTCGCTAATTGATCTTTACGGTGCTTCCTCTATCAATTGGATCCTTTATCCATAGAATAAAGTATATAATTATAGGCTATATATATATATATGTTTCTTCATATTTCGGCTCCTATGAAGTCTCTTTCTTTGCTACAGCTGATAAAAACCGTTGTTTTAGACGATGCCCATGTATAAAGCCTATTTTTTTTTTTCTAATATTGTTTTTTGTTTTGTTTCTAATATGGACTAGCAGATTTTTTTTTCTTTCCTTCTTTCTATAGTGGAGATAGTCGCACGTAATGACAGATCACGGCCATATTATTAAAAGCTTGTGGTAAGAATGGGTTTCGTTCTAGTGCACGGAAATAATATTCCAAAGCCTTCGTATGCTCTCCGTTGCTTGTGTGGATAAGGCCTATGTTATAGAGTATATAACTTCGATCATAGGGATCAATTTCTAGTCGCGTAGCTTCATAATAATTTTGTAAAGCTTCCGCATAATTTCCGTCGGATTGAGCTGACATCCGTTACGGTCGTTCATTCTATTCAAAGAATCCCCCGTTCCAGAACCGTACGTGAGATTTTCATCTCATACGGCTCCTCCCTTCTGTGCATAGTAATAAGGGGAATAATCCATGGAATCAAAAAAGATTGAAATCTTCTCATTATGAGCTGACGGGGGCTGGTGTTTTTACAAGAAACTCTAGCCAGCCTTCCTGCAAGAGGCCTTTTCTTAACACCAAGCGTGTTGATCCTAGATAGAAATGGTAACTCCAACATTTTCTTTGTCCTCAACGCCCCCTATTTCCAGGAATTAGTCACTTCAACGATCTTCGATGGTTATATGGGTATCCAAAGTACGAACAAGATGGATGTTTGTTGTCCCAACCATTCTATTCTTGGTAGTCCCGATCCTGATAAAGAAAAGGGTGAATTTATAACAAAGTTTTCGTGTTGTTGATTCCTAGGTGTAGTGCTTCTTCCCCAATGCTACCTATTGGTACTAGTGGAGTAGGATTGACCCGCAACAAAGAACCCCTAGGTGTAACCTTTCGCTCAATACTATAATCGAAAATTGAAGCATCTGAGGCTGCATCAATCGGGGATACACGACAGAAGGAATTGTTATATCTCCAAACTTCACCTTCACCAAGCATAGGTTTATTTAAAAAAATAAAAATTTTCTTTCTATCCCGACTCATGTCTCTTTCTCATAAGACTGAGGGCGATAAATAAATCAATAAAAAAAAGTCAAATCGCACCATCTCTGTAATAGGTAAATGCTTCTTTTTCTCCTGAAGTTGTCGGAATTATTCGTAATAAAATATTGGCTACAATTGAAAAGGTCTTATCAATAAAATTTCCATTTATCCGAGATCTAGGCATAGTTAGCAATCCATTCTATAATTATTCTCATTACCTCTCAGGGGAAAATGATCCCACAAACAAAGGAATTGTAAAGTACGAAATAACATAAAAACAGACTCATTCTCAAAAAAAGATGTGGACCTTCCACTCAAATTGTCCCCTTTTGATTTTGACAAGGATAGATAGGAAAAATTTGAATCCAATTGGATTTCATTCAAATGGAGTAGTATACCAATGAACGGAACTATTACCATTTCATCGAAGTTGAAGAATCAAGTAATTTTTACTATGGATTCTAATAACTCGAGAAGTTTTTATGGGATTATGATCAAAAGAAGAAAAATCATCGAATAATTATTTCATGATGAAAATCAAATGGAATAACCATCCACTTTGTTGTGTGCATAGCGTGTATACACCATACAATCAATCAAAATATAAAAATCCATAGGACGTTTCATGTTCATGAATTTTTTATATATCTATGGGGTAGCTCATGAGAGGAGTTGTTGTTGAGAAATCTGAAACTGGAAAGGAATTAAAAAATTCCTATAGAACCATAGTCATAGTCTAAATAGAACCATAAACATAGTATCCAATATATGATCTATCCGTTGATTCGTCCCAATTCATTCGTTTAATCCGGTATAAATATTCAGAAGAAGATGGGATCGTCGTCTTGACAAACATAAATCGATTTTTTTCTTGTGAAAAACATGAAAAAAAAAAATTTTATTCCTCGAGCCTTGAAAAAAGATTTTTCTTTGGCGAAAACTTTTGATAATGTAATGGATTGGTCGTACCTGTATTATAAGAATATGAATGACTCGCTATTTACTTTGTTTCTGGGTCATAATCATAAGATTATGTAGGAGAGATGGCCGAGTGGTTCAAGGCGTAGCATTGGAACTGCTATGTAGGCTTTTGTTTACCGAGGGTTCGAATCCCTCTCTTTCCGTACCTTCACCTAATTCACCAACGTTACCGACCGCAATGTATCATTGCAAATTACAATGAATACCATTATTCCGAGAGTAAGACCTCCTCTATTTGATAGAGATTCTCTATCCCTAATTACTGTGGTACAGAAAATACCGGAAAGAGCCGAGTGAACATGGACAGTGAACGCAAATTTCACTGCGGATCCATTTTGGATACGTGAATTGGAGAAAAATACGGATCAAACCCCTTACCTTATAGATCCACCTACTTCAGATCTATTGACTTATTACTTAGGCGAAAGGGGGGCAAAATGGATTGTTGGAACCCTTGTTATTTTAGTTAGGTTCAAGTCTGACGGGAATAATATTCTACGACTAGCAACTCATTGATTTTCAAACCAATTGATTGACTATCTATTATTTGATTGACTAATCCTTTATATTGGGATGAATGAAGAGTCAAATGTTTTGGCAATTCCTCATGGGGAGATGAATCTATATAATTTTGAATCAGAGCTCTGGATCTTTGTTCATCTCTCGTAGTAATAATATCTCGGGGTTTGCAGCGATAACTTGGTATATCTACTATACGACCATTAACTAAAATATGCCTATGGTTAACTAATTGCCTGGCTCCAGGAATGGTCGAAGCCATGCCCAATCGAAAAAGGATATTATCTAAACGCATCTCAAGTAGTTGTAGTAAAACCTGACCTGTTGATCCTTTGGCTTTTCCAGCGATACGAACATATCTAAGTAACTGTTGCTCTGTCAGACCATAATGAAAACGCAATTTTTGTTTTTCTTCTAGACGAATACGATATTGAGATCTTTTCCCGAAACGCGATTGGTTTCTAAGATCACTTCCAGACCTAGGTCTTTTACTAGTGAGTCCCGGTAAAGCCCCTAGACGGCGTATTTTTTTGAAACGAGGCCCTCGGTAACGAGACATAAAGACTCCTTTTTTTTTATTTTTTATTGAAATTTTATTTTACAGAAGAAACCTAAATTAAGACTGAACTAAATGATAAACGAAGTTAAATCTACTGATATACTACAAAGAAGACTGAGATGAATTGTATCAATATCCAGATGATTTTGTATAGGATAGGAATAGGAAGTTCGGGATCCTTTTCATGATTTGTTCTGTTCTGTAAAGATCTAACTGCTCCAATCGGTTTTTTATTCATAGTTGGAAGTTCCCGCGACAGAATGGATCAGCGACCCGACATTTTAAGAAAAATCGAGGGGTCTTTTCCATATTCCTTGATCTCAAGTAAACATTATCAATATAAATCATGGAAAAAACTTGAACAAATAGAGAAAAGAAAAGCCGGCTATCGGAGTCGAACCGATGACCATCGCATTACAAATGCGATGCTCTAACCTCTGAGCTAAGCGGGCTCGCATAGCAATAGCATAATAGTGCATAGGAATTCCGAAAACTACTGGGACCTAAGCTTAGGCTTAGCTATTCTTAGCTATTAATAATGAATAGAACTAACTATGAATAGAACTACAAAACATATATATTATTTGGATTTCAAATCATTATTGAATCGAGAAATTTTGGAATTACATAATTTAAGAATCTTATAATTTGAATTAATTTGATTGAATATTTTTATATTCTTTTTATATATTAAATATAAATCAAAAGAAATCAAATAAAAAAAAATGTGAAAATAAAATATTATCAATAATAATTATCATTATTAGTTATAGCGGATTAGATGAGATGAATTATAGCGAATCGATCATAAATTATAAGGAAAGGATAAGATAAGCTTAAAGAAACGATAAGGAAAAGATCAAATCCAGATCATTAATGAGACATTTCTCTGATTTCATTCGGAAAGGGGGGGGAGCGGAAGAGGACGAAAAAAAAAAAAGAAGAATGAATATCGACCGTTCCAGTATTGAAAATCCCGCGGGAAAAATGAGAGAGGGAGAGACATATATATGTGGGATATATCCATCCATATTGAATTGCGGGTACATCAATAATAGAATTATTTCTGATTGAACCAAATACAGGTTCTCCGATAGAGATGGAAGAAGATGGGTAAGAAATTAGGAATCAGTATCTAAAAAATGCAAGGGTTCCAACATAAAAGAAGGGGATGGGATCACAATGAGATCCCGGTCTCAAAAGGGGGATATGGCGAAATTGGTAGACGCTACGGACTTGATTGGATTGAGCCTTG